CGGAATTCGGTCCAGTGAATTTCATTAATAAGAAATTCAAAAATTCAATTAATAATCCATTCCATTTCTATTAAATAATAAATAGGATTAAATAAGAAATAGGGTGAGACCAGAAATGGAAATGGAATGGATAGTGCGGGGCAACAATATCATACAGGATATTCAAATGAAACCGAAATATTGTACTGTGATTCTAAATATAGTTAGAAATCATTGTATTACTTAATTATTACTATACTATATTGATTGGAACGAGATCCTTCATAATTTGAGTTCGAATTAGCAACTTCGATTCTTTTTTTTTTTTTCGTTCCTTTTTTTCTTCGAATCGGAAAATAGAAGAGTTAAGTGAATCAAAAACCCAAAGGAGGTTCATGGCCAAGGGTAAAGATATCCGAATAAGGGTTATTTTGGAATGTACCAGTTGTGTTCGAAACAGTGTTAATAAGAAATCAATGGGTATTTCCAGATATATTACTCAAAAGAATCGACACAATACGCCTAGTCGATTGGAATTGAGAAAATTCTGTCCCTGTTGTTGCAAACATACGATTCACGGGGAAATAAAGAAATAGAGAAAATCGATCGCTTGTGTGTCACCCCTCTAAGGAACATGAAAAATGATATACTTTCTCATATTGTTCTAAATTAGATTAGAAATTGTAAATATAACATATATTTAAATATTCAAAAAAATAGAAAACAAATCCTATTTTGTAAGAAATCGGATTTTCGGGATAAGGAATAAACAAACCATGGATAAATCTAAGCGACTCTTTCTTAAATCTAAGCGATCTTTTCGTAGGCGTTTGCCCCCGATCCAATCGGGGGATCGAATTGATTATAAAAACATGAGTTTAATTAGTCGATTTATTAGTGAACAAGGAAAAATATTATCTAGACGGGTGAATAGATTGACCTTAAAACAACAACGATTAATTACGATTGCTATAAAACAAGCTCGTATTTTATCTTCGTTACCTTTTCTTAATAATGAAAAACAATTTGAAAAAAGCGAGTCGGTCGCTAGAACTACTGGTCTTAAAAAAAAAAAAAAGTAGGGTTACTCTTCAATTGAATTCAAATTCCAATCGAAACTAAAATCAAATGTGGATTGATGTTTTGTTCGAAAACTACGACAATCCCATTTTGATTATCGGGTTGTAAGAAAAAAGAGAATCGGTGAAGAAGAAAAAATATTTTTTTATTGAACGTGGTTGCTCATTTTCATTTTGACGACTTTATCATATGATCAGATTTTTTCATACAAATCTCTACTCTACCTTCCCGGAGTTCAATCTCCGGGGAATTTATATTTTAGGATCTCATTGGAAATCATATAAAGACAATTCCTATTTAATATAGCTATTTGTGCAAGTATTTTACGATTAAGAAGCAACTGTCTCTTGTACAGATTATGCATTAATCTACTATAACTAAAGTATACCCTTTTTTGATTCTCACGAATTACTGCATTTATTCGACTGATCCACAAGCGACGAAAATCCCTTTTTTTCCTATCTCTATCCCGATGAGCCGAAACCAAAGCTTTTATTTTCTGTTGAGTAATAGTTCGAGTAAGTCTTGAATGAGCCCCTCGAAAGCTTGATGTAAATAAACGCATTTTTGTCCTACGTTTCCGAGCTATATATCCTCGTTTAATTCTGGTCATTGAATAAATGAAACTTTGATGAATAATGAATTCTTTGATGAATAACTATTTTATTTCTTTTCTTTCAGTTATTCTTTTCCCTTTACTAGTCTATTAATAATAAAAACGGATTCTTCCAATGTATAAAATAATCAATTCCAATGGCTTTTGCTACTATAACCTTCCCAACCACGATTTTTTCTTTTTATTTCTAAGCATTTAACTTCGAAATAAGAAATTGTATTGATACTTGGTATCAAAAATATTCAAGAAATGGATAAAGAAATAGTGGATTCCATCGTTTCTATGGTTACCTCTTAAACGGCGAGGTCCTCTCTATACACCGGAGCCCCTTCTCTCATTTAATCAATACTATTGTTAACTTGTACAGTTCACACTCTTTGGCTCTACCCATGAAATAGCTAGTAATAGGTCTTTCACAACGAAATCTAACTATACAGTAACGGTATTTAAGTATGAAGATTAGCTGGGTAGCTGACCCTGTTAGTCCGTTCTTGCAAGAATGAGGGCATAATCTTTTCGCTTTTGAATTTGGAAATAGGATTTCCCCTGCTTAATGGATAAGCATTTGCTACCAATAGGGAAGTCTTTTTCATCTGAAATTGCAAATTGAGGTGATTGGATTGGCACCGACGGAAACCATAAATTTTATACACAATAGAAGGATATATATTATGAAATTAATCGATTTTTTTTTTTAAGATAGTGAATGGAGTTCTTCCATTCTATCCTAACCGATCACTGATACTGGAATAATTTGTTTCCTCTCTTTTGTCTTAGTCCATGATCGGAACGAGTCGCACATACACCCTAGTACATGTTCCTCGGCGCTGAGGGCATCCCCCAAGGGCGGGGGATTTCGTGACATTTCTGATTGGCTGTCTTGTGTTTCTAATAAGTTGTTTAATAGTTGGCATGTTGAATCGTATACATAATGGGCTGGTTTAGATCAATCCTAACCCGATGATTATGAATTACTATATTAATAGATTAATTAATTTAATTTATAGAGATATTATATTAAATCCGGTAAGAAGAAAAAATATCAAATTGTGTATTTGCGCGGAATCACTGTTAATCTTTTATTCAACCGCTACAATATCAATAATTCCATGAGCTTGGGCTTCTGCTGCTGACATAAAAACATCCCTTTCCAGGTCTTCGGATACAACCCATAAAGGTTTACCCGTTCTTTGTGCATAAATCCTTGTGATAACTTCGCGCATCTTCAGTAGTTCTTCCGCTTCCAGGATAAATTCTCCCGCAGGTCCCTCAAAATAAGCAGTTGCGGGTTGATGGATCAGTACCCTGACGATATAACATAATAAAAGGTTCCTCTATCTCGCACGATAAGGCGAGAGGTAAAGAATAATAAAAAACAAAGATAGAATTGAACAACCGTACAGGCATTTTTTTCGTATTGCATACGGCTCTACTATGGAATTGGTTTTTACCTTCCATCGAAGAAATAGAAAATAGAATATAGAGGGTCTATCAGACCTAGATTGGTAAATGATCCAATAACCACCCTTCTTTTTTTTGTTTTGTAGTAGTTAAAAAATACTATGATGGTTCCGTTGCTTTATTATTTCGTCTGTTATTCAGCAATCCCAAAGTTTCTTTTTTTTTTTTTCAAATATATAAATATATATAAGTTATATAAGTAAAAAAAAATCTTGTTTTTTTTTTATTTTCATATTCTTTCATAACATAAATATTGTTAAAAGTTTTCCGGTGTAAAAACAAAAAAGTTTGTGACGCTGAAATAGGCTCCTGATAGATCAGATAAAATCGGAAATACCCGTTTTCTCATACTACTCTTTCGATACATAATCGAATGATTTTGATAAATTTTCGCATATCGAATTCGAAGTGCCATGCTATTATTACTTAATATTCATATGGCGAAGGCATCGTCTTCTTTTTTTTTTTATTTTCTCAAATAAAAGACTCATTGGCGCCAAGCGTGAGGGAATGCTATACGTTTGGTAATTTCTCCTCCTACCATAATAATAGATGCTATTGAAGCGGCGAATCCCACGCATACTGTCCGTACATTTGGTTGCACAAATTGCATAGTATCATAAATAGCTAGTCCGGGTAGTAGCCATCCTCCCAAAGAATTTATAAACAAATAAAATTCTGTGGTAGCATCATCCATACTGAGATATATCATAAGGGAAATAAGTTGATTCGATATCTCACTATCAACCAGTTGGCCTAAAAAAAGCAGTCTTTCTCGATAAAGTCGGTTGATTAGGATAAAATTTTATCCCTTAGGAGCCGTACATGCACCTTTTGATGCATACGGTTCACCAAAAATCGCGAAAAAGAATCAATGTGTAGATTTCAACCCTCTTTCTTTTTTCATAGCAGACTTTTTCGAACTTCTAACGAAAGGTCTTTTTCTTACATTTTTCAAGAAAGACGACTTTTTACCTGTTTATCTATATTAATCTATATTAGATTCTAATATAATAATAATGTACTAAACACTTATTGAACTAACTTCTCATTGATGTATTGTTTTCATCGAGATGGAATCCAAATCGCGATGTAATTTTCTTGTTTCTGAATGGGCTTCTTCAATTCTTTTAGGTTTCTGTTCTACTCCGAGTAAAGATCAACCCGATTTTGATTTGCACATATAGCACAAATACTCTAATACCGCGTCTTTTTGCTACGACTTCTTTTTTTTTTTCTTCAATCTCTTTCATGTTTTCCAGCAAATCCAAATAGATTATGTATTATAGAAGTAATAATCGTAGATATATTACCAATTGGGTTTTTTTCTAAACAGAGCCTGGATGCTTCATTTTATTGGTCCAACCAAGCCAACCATAAATTATTGTAAATTTAGAATATAAATCTGCATACCTCCCCCCAAAAAAATAGAATTATACTTCATTACACTTCACGCTCCAATTTTTTGCTGATTCAATCAATCTTTTTTGGGGTGAAAGAGAGGATATCTCGATCGGGGGAGAGAACGGGAAAATCCCATATGACCCAATATATCTGACAAGTCGCACTATATGTCAACCCAAGATGACTGTTCCTCTCCAGGACTTCGAAAAGGTACTTTTGGAACACCAATAGGCATTAAATAAAAAAAGAATTCAATTAAGTAGTATATCTCGCTTTGATGCGGAAACGTAACAATGTCTTAATAATGATTGATCTTTATCATATTTTACTTATAGATTGAAAAAATTCGTAAAAAAAAAAATCCTAAATAGATAAATACAAAAGGAAGACCAAGTGACTAAAGGAAAATTATTACGAATAGGTCCTTTCAGTGATGAACAAATATGTCTGCATTCACTGATATAAAGATATAAACACTCATATAAAATACGGTCAACCCCCCCTCCCCTCCACCATTGCGTATTGTTACTTATCGGGTATAGAATAGATCTGCTTCTTTTGTTCCTACGAATAGAATTCTTCCATTATTACTAAAAAAACTAGAACAAATATTAATCCTTTACCCGAGCTAATCCACTAAAAAGAGAGGGTCCTTAGTATATTACAGTGCAATAAAGTTACATAGTGTCTATTTTTTGTTGATATAAGAGGTATTTTCATGGGTTTGCCTTGGTATCGTGTTCATACCGTCGTATTAAATGATCCCGGCCGTTTGCTTTCTGTCCATATAATGCATACAGCTCTGGTTGCTGGTTGGGCTGGTTCGATGGCTCTATATGAATTAGCCGTTTTTGATCCCTCTGACCCTGTTCTTGACCCAATGTGGAGACAAGGCATGTTTGTTATACCCTTCATGACTCGTTTAGGAATAACCAATTCATGGGGCGGTTGGAGTATCACAGGAGGGACTATAACGAATCCAGGTATTTGGAGTTACGAAGGTGTGGCCGGGGCACATATTGTGTTTTCTGGCTTGTGCTTTTTGGCGGCTATCTGGCATTGGGTATATTGGGATCTAGAAATCTTTTGTGATGAACGTACAGGAAAACCTTCTTTGGATTTGCCAAAAATTTTTGGAATTCATTTATTTCTTTCAGGGGTGGCTTGTTTCGGTTTTGGCGCATTTCATGTAACAGGATTGTATGGCCCTGGAATATGGGTGTCCGATCCTTATGGACTAACCGGAAGGGTACAATCCGTAAATCCCGCATGGGGTGTGGAAGGTTTTGATCCTTTTGTTCCAGGGGGAATAGCCTCTCATCATATTGCAGCAGGGACATTGGGCATATTAGCGGGCCTTTTCCATCTTAGTGTCCGTCCACCCCAACGTCTGTACAAAGGATTGCGTATGGGAAATATTGAAACCGTCCTTTCCAGTAGTATCGCTGCTGTCTTTTTTGCAGCTTTTGTTGTTGCTGGAACTATGTGGTATGGTTCAGCAACTACCCCGATTGAATTATTTGGGCCCACTCGTTATCAATGGGATCAGGGATACTTCCAGCAAGAAATATATCGAAGAGTTGGTGCTGGGCTAGCCGAAAATCAAAGTTTAGCAGAAGCTTGGTCTAAAATTCCCGAAAAATTAGCCTTTTATGATTACATTGGCAATAATCCGGCGAAAGGGGGATTGTTTAGAGCGGGCTCAATGGACAATGGGGATGGAATAGCTGTTGGGTGGTTAGGTCACCCTATCTTTAGAGATAAAGAGGGGCGTGAACTTTTTGTACGTCGTATGCCTACTTTTTTTGAAACATTTCCGGTTGTTTTGGTAGACGGAGACGGAATTGTTAGAGCCGATGTTCCTTTTCGAAGGGCGGAATCGAAGTATAGTGTCGAACAAGTAGGTGTAACTGTTGAGTTCTATGGTGGCGAACTCAATGGAGTCAGTTATAGTGATCCTGCTACTGTGAAAAAATATGCTAGACGTGCTCAATTGGGTGAAATTTTTGAATTAGATCGTGCTACGTTGAAATCAGATGGTGTTTTTCGTAGCAGTCCAAGGGGTTGGTTTACTTTTGGACATGCTTCGTTTGCTCTGCTCTTTTTTTTCGGACACATTTGGCATGGTGCTAGAACCTTGTTCAGAGATGTTTTTGCTGGTATCGACCCCGATTTGGATGCTCAAGTAGAATTTGGAGCATTCCAAAAACTTGGAGATCCAACTACAAGAAGACAGGTAGTCTGATACAATATTGTTTTGTTCCTTTTGGACTTTATTTTCTTTTTGTGATTTGAATTTGACATAGGTAACCGGATAAATTTGGATTTGAATCGCTACCTTTTCTTTTTCTCTTGTTCTTTCTGTCTCTTTATCCGAGAGACGATCCCAAATAAACAGGTATGAAAGCTATAATTGTAAACCACGATCAAATCTATGGAAGCATTGGTTTATACATTCCTCTTAGTTTCTACTTTAGGAATCATTTTTTTCGCTATCTTTTTTAGAGAACCACCTAAAGTTCCAACTAAAAAGATAAAATGATTTTTCATTATCTCAATTGAAGTAATGGGCCTCCCAATATTGGGAGGCTCATTACTTCAACTAGTCCCCATGTTCTTCGAATGGATCTCTTAGTTGTTGAGAGGGTTGCCCAAAAGCAGTATATAAGGCGTACCCAGTAAAACTTACAAGTAAACCAGATATAGAGATGGCAACTAGGGTTGCTGTTTCCATTATTCAAAAATTTCAAGACCAAAATGTATCTAGGATTTATTTACAGTGGAATGGTATACAAAGTCAACAGATCTCAATGAAAAAAAAAAAAATAGGATTTATGTCTACACAAACTGTTGAGGGTAGTTCTAGATCTGGTCCAAGACGAACTACTGTAGGGAATTTATTGAAACCGTTGAATTCGGAATATGGTAAAGTAGCTCCCGGGTGGGGAACTACTCCTTTG